TTTTCCAAAAAGGGAAACTTAGGTAAATGCTTTAGAAACATATGTATAAAAAGACCTTATTTCATTTAACCCCTTCATGCTTACTATAACTAGTTATTTCGGTTTTCTACTAGTGTCTTTAACTATAACTTCAGCTCTATTTATTGGTCTGAACAAGATACGACTTATTTAAAATTTCTCTATTTGAAAGAAACAATTCAGAACGGAAATCTTTCTTTAAGATTCCATATATTCTATAGTTACTTACCGGTCCAATTTTCAATTATTGGTCATTGAGATTCACATCAATTTGGATTAATATTTAGGTATCAATATGATATTACCCCTTATTTTATCCTTTTCAAAAAAAACAAGTGAAATGATTGAAGTTTTTTTATTTGGAATCGTGTTAGGTCTAATTCCTATTACTTTGGCTGGATTATTCGTAAATGCATATTTACAATACAGGCGTGGTGATCAGTTGGACCTTTGATTAATTACCATTTTAGCCTCTCCCTTTCTTTAATTCACAGGAGGTTAAGTTATAATTATGGTCCAAGTGACTGAATCCATTTCAGTCTAATTCGCTCTACGAAGAAAAAATCACGCTCTGTAGGATTTGAACCTACGACATTGGGTTTTGGAGACCCACGTTCTACCGAACTGAACTAAGAGCGCTTTCTTATTAGATATTAGAATAGAAAAGACGATACTATAAAAAAAGGATTCTTTGAATCCATTTCATATGGATATATTATATTCTATAGTTTCATAAAAATGAATGATTCTGTGCAACTTGAATCCATCTAAATAGATTCCTCGTTACTGCTCAATGAGGCAGTAATAGGTAGGGATGACAGGATTTGAACCCGTGACATTTTGTACCCAAAACAAAAGCGCTACCAAGCTGCGCCACATCCCCTCAATTGTTCTACAGTGTCATTGTAGAGAATTCCTGTCTTGTTTTCCACATCCCTAGTTCCTCCATTGAGAAACACAATTTCTGCCAATTTCATTTAACATATAAAAAAATGAAAAGACTTATTATCTTATATATACAAAATATAGCATACAAAAATGCGTATTTTTTAGAAATACTTGCTAAGAGGAGATGCATTTTTTGCTGTTTTCATTTAAAGACAAGGAAAATCTTATGATCCTTGTACATTTCAATTGGAATTAGGGATTTCGCGTACAACCCTAAGTGGCCCTTAACTACATATGATATGCATCTGATCATATATACTTTTATGTATTACAATAAAAAACAAAAGGAGGTTTTTCAATGCGAGATCTAAAAACATATCTCTCCGTGGCCCCAGTACTAAGTACGCTATGGTTCGGGGCTTTAGCAGGTCTATTGATAGAAATTAATCGTTTTTTCCCGGATGCGTTGACATTCCCCTTTTTTTCATTCTAATTATTGATATTAGAGATACAATTAAATATCTGTGATGTGACTAATCGCCCCTCCCCTTTAATTCTCTTTTTCCCCTTTTTTATTTCTTATTTTTATAATAAGGGAGAGAAAGAATCTAAGTGAATTTAACGTCTACGCGACTGGTATTCAAATTCTAATTAAATGCGGGTCTAGGGCAAGAATACAAGATCTTTAATTGAAATAACATCTTTCGAATTGAAATAGAGTTTCGATTATCTTACTTATTATTTACTATGGCTTTGCTTTGATTAATTATTACTTTATTGATATTGATTGATTTTGATCTTTTAGGGTTGGATTTGAAATTAGCAACTTCTATTTTTTCTTCCTTTCTTTTTCTTCGTTTCGAATCAAAATAGAAGAGTTGAGTAAATCAAAAATCCAAAGGAGGTTCATGGCCAAGAGCAAAGATGCGCGAGTAACGGTGATTTTGGAATGTACTAATTGTATCCGAAACGATATTAAGAAGGTACCACCGGGCATTTCCAGATATATTACTCAAAAGAACCGGCGTAATATGCCTAATCGATTAGATTTAAGAAAATTCTGTCCCTATTGTTACAAACATACGATTCATGGGGAAATAAAGAAATAGATTGAACCAAGTCTGTCTTATCCCTGAAAAGAGAATTATATCGAAATTATATAGAACAGATTTAAATTTAAATTAAAAATAATCCTATTGGGGGTGAAGATGACAATTAATAAATAGGATTTTCGGGATAAGAAATAAACTAAACAACCAAACCATGGATAAATCCAAGCAATCTTTTTGTAGGCGTTTGCCCCCGATTGAATCGGGGGATCAAATTGATTATAGAAACATAAGTTTAATTAGTCGATTTATTAGTGAACAAGGAAAAATATTATCTAGACGAATGAATAGATTGACCTTGAAACAACAACGATTAATTACTATTGCTATAAAACAAGCTCGTATTTTATCTTTGTTACCTTTTCTCAATAATGAGAAACAATTTGAAAGAACAGAGCCGGCCACTAGAGTTACGGGTCTTAAAACCAGAAATAAATAAGCTTATTTGTTGGTCACTTGAATCAGAATTCCAATCCGAACTCAAACAGGGATTGGTGTTTTGTTCGACAAATCCGAGAATCCAGATTTTATTATTGTAAGAAAAAACGACTCAAAAAAATTTATTGAACATGTTCATTCATTTTGACTGCTTTGAAGCATATTTTTATCTATAGTAATTTTGGCCCGACCCTCCCGGAGTTCATTCTCCGGGTAACTCCATTTAAATTATTCCGGTGTATTCTTTCCGATCTGTTTCTTTTATGATTTCGTTGGAAATCATATAAAGACAATTCCTATTTGATATAGCTATTTGAGCTAGTATTTTACGATTCAGAAGCAACTGTCTCTTGTATAGATCGTGTATTAATCGACTATAACTATAGGATACTATCCTTTCTCGGATTACCGCGTTTATCCGGGCGATCCACAAACGACGAAAATTTATCTTTTGCTTATCCCTATCCCGATGAGCCGAAAACAAAGCTCTTATTTTCTGTTGAGTAATAGTTCGAGTAAGTCTTGAATGAGCCCCTCGAAAACTTAATGCAAATAAACGAATTTTTGTTCTACGCCTCCGAGCTATATATCCGCGTTTAATTCTGGTCATTGAATAAATAAAACTTTGACGAATAACTAAATTGATTTCTTTTCTTTCAGTCATCCTTTTGCCCGTCCTAGTCTATTAATAACCAAACGGATTTTTCCAATGTATAAAATAAAAATTCCAACGGCTTCGGCTACTATAACCTTCCCGACCACGATTTATTTTAGGTTTAGGTATTTCACAGTGAAATACAAAAGAAATGAAAAATTTGCTTTTGCTAGGTGTCAAAAATATAGTCAATAAAAAAAAATAGAAATTAAATGGATAAAGAAATAGTGGGTTCCGTCGTTTCTATGGTTACTTCTTAAACGGTGAGGTCTTCTCTATACACCGGAGCCGTTAAACTTCATTTAATTAATGTTTTTGGTAACTTGTATAGTTCACAACACACTCTTTGGCTCTACCCCCTATCCAGTAACAGGTCTTTCACAATGAGACCCACCTATACAGTAACGGTATTTAATTCGGAAAGTTAGCTCGCTAGCTGACCCTCGTAGTCCGTTCTTGACCGAGTGAGAACTTCATTTTTTTTTGACCGAAAAAATAAGATTTTCTCCGCTTAATGGATAACCATTTGCTACCAATGGAGAATTGCTTCTCATCTTAAATTCAAGTGATTGGATTTGCACCAATGAAAACCATAAACTTTATCCACATCCACAATAGTAAGTAATTTCCTTATTTTTAGATAATGAATGAAGTCTGCTCTTCCATTCTATCTTATTCACTAGTGGTTTTCTTGTTTTTTTTGTCAGCTGATGATCTAAACGAGTCGCACATACACCCGAGTACATGTTCCTCGGCGTTGAGGACATCCCCCAAGAGCGGGGGATTTCGTGACATTTCGAATTGGCTGTCTTGTATTTCTAATAAGTTGTTTAATAGTTGGCATGTTGAATTATGTACCTAAAAGGCTGGTTTAGATTGATCCTAACCGGATGATTAGAAATTTTTTCTATTTAATAGCTTTTATAGTATTCATAGCTATAATAAACTCGGAGCTAAAATCAAAAATCCCGGATTTGCACAAAATCCATTTTTTTCATTCAACTGCTACAAGATCAATAATTCCATAAGCTTTTGCTTCTGTTGCTGACATAAAAACATCTCTTTCCAGGTCTTCCGATATAACCCATAAAGGTTTGCCCGTCCTTTTTACATAAACCTTTGTGATGGTTTCTCGTAGTTGCAGCAGTTCTTCCGCTTCCAGGATAAATTCTCCCGCTTGTGACTCATGATAAGAACTCGCGGGTTGATGGATCATTACCCTGATGATAGAAGGGTTCTCTATCTGATGTGATAAAACGAACAGAAAAGAAAGATAAAGAATAATAATAGGAAAAAAGATAGAATTGAACAACCGTACGGGCATCATCTTTTGTGCATTGCATACGGCTCTACAATCAAATTGACCCTTTTTCATAAAGATAAAAATCGAATCGATTTACCCCAGATGGGTAAATGGTCAAATTGCCACCCTTTCTTTCGGAGGAGTTAAAAAAATACTATGATGGCTCCGTTGCTTTCTATTTTAAAACGGATTCTTTTTTTTTATTTGATGTAGCAATCCCAAAGTTTCTTTTTGATCCAACCAAAAAAGGAAAAATCTTGTTTTTCGCGCTCTTTTTTTTTTATAACATAAATAGAGCCCGTGAATAGGAAAACAAAAAAAGTTTGTGACGCTGAATTGGACTTCCGATAGATAAGAGAAAATCGGAAATACCTTTAATCTCATACTACTCTTTCGATACATAATCGAACCTTTGGAAAAAATACATAATTTTTTTTCATTATCGAATTCGAAGTGCCATGCTATTATTACTTAAAATATTATATTGATATGGCGAAGGCATAGTTTGCTTTTTTCTCTCAAATAAAAAAACCTCATTGGCGCCAAGCGTGAGGGAATGCTAGACGTTTGGTAATTTCTCCTCCAACCAGGAGAAAAGATCCTATTGACGCGGCTAATCCCATGCATATTGTATGGACCTCTGGTCGCACAAATTGCATAGTATCATAAACAGCTACTCCAGGTAGTACCCACCCGCCAGGAGAGTTTATAAACAAATACAGATCTTTTCTCTCATCCTCGAGACTGAGATATACCATAAGACCAATAAGTTGATTCGAGATATCACTATCAACTCCTTGTCCTAAAAAAATTAATCTTTCGCGATAAAGTCGGTTGAGTAGGGTAAAATTGTATCCCCTAGGAACCGTACATGCACCGTTTGATGCATACGGTTCAAAAAAATTGCGAAAAAAAGAATCAACGGCTAGATTCGAGCCCTCTTTCTTTTTTCCTATTCTTTTTTATATTTTATAGCAGGTCTTTGCTAACTTGTAACGAAAGGGCTTTTTCTTCGATTTTTCAATAAAGACGAATTTTGACTTCTTTTCTTTCTTTTTTATAATATAAAAAAGTCAATAAACTTATCGAAGTCACTTTTCATTGATGTATTGTTTCATCGAGAGTCAATCCAAATCACGATGGTATTTTCTTGTTCCTGAATGAGTCTCTTTAATATTTTTAGGTTTATGCTCTACTCCGGGTACAGATCCGCCCGATTTTGATTTGCACATATAGGACAAATCTTCCCATCACCATTTCTTTTTGTTATGATTTTACAAATAACAAACGCAAATCTTTTCTGATACGCGTAATAATCATAGATCTATTTATTACTAATTGGGTTTTTTCTAAACAGAGCCTGGATACTTTATTTTTTTAGTCCAACCAAAGTCAACCATAAATTATTCGAATTGATAAAATTCCTCCAAACAATGCATCTAATTGCACTTCACGCTCCAATTTTTTGATGATTGAATTTATCTTTCTTGGGCGAAACAGAGGATATCTCGATCGGGGGAGAAAATGGGGAAATCCCATATGACACAATATGTCTGCCAAGTCGCACTATACGTCAACCCAAGTTGAACTATGCTCTCCAGGAATTATGAAAGGTACTCTTGGAACACCAATAGGCATGAATGGAAAAGCAAAAAGAACTAAATACTATATTTTCACTTTGATGTGGAAACGTAACAATATGGTTTTACTGTCTTTAGAATATTGGCTCTATCATATTTTTTATTTTATCCCTAGATTAGAAAAATTAAGAAAGAAAAACTAAAGAAAGGAAAATTTTTACGAGTGGGTTTTTCTAATGATAAAAAAGGAGGAACACATTTACTCATAGAAAATGGTATCAGTCTGCCGTTGCGTATTGGTACTTATCGAGTATAGAATAAATCTGCTTCTCTTTGTTCCTACGAACAGAATTCTTCCATGATTACGAACAGAATAAATAGGAATCTAACGTTTGTGAGGAAATAATCTTCCGAATAAGGGGAGTCCATAAGATAGTCTTAGTATAGTCTTTTCCAATGCAATAAAGTTACGTAGTGTTTATTTTTCTTTAATAGAAGGGGTATTTTCCATGGGTTTACCTTGGTATCGTGTTCATACCGTTGTATTGAATGATCCCGGCCGGTTGCTTGCTGTTCATATAATGCATACAGCTCTGGTTGCTGGTTGGGCGGGCTCGATGGCTCTGTATGAATTAGCAGTTTTTGATCCTTCTGACCCTGTTCTTGATCCAATGTGGAGACAAGGTATGTTCGTTATACCCTTCATGACTCGGTTAGGAATAACCAATTCGTGGGGAGGTTGGAGTATTACAGGGGGGGCTGCGACGAATCCGGGGATTTGGAGTTACGAAGGTGTAGCTGGAGCGCATATTGGATTTTCTGGCTTATGCTTTTTGGCAGCTATCTGGCATTGGGTCTATTGGGATCTAGAAATATTTTGTGATGAACGTACAGGGAAACCTTCTTTGGATTTGCCCAAGATCTTCGGAATTCATTTATTTCTCTCCGGGGTGGCTTGCTTTGGTTTTGGTGCATTTCATGTAACAGGCTTGTACGGTCCTGGAATATGGGTGTCCGATCCTTATGGACTAACGGGAAAAGTACAATCTGTAAATCCGTCGTGGGGCGTGGAAGGTTTTGATCCTTTTGTTCCGGGAGGAATAGCTTCTCATCATATTGCCGCAGGTACATTGGGCATATTAGCAGGTTTATTCCATCTTAGCGTCCGACCGCCACAACGTCTATACAAAGGATTGCGTATGGGAAATATTGAAACCGTACTCTCTAGTAGTATCGCGGCTGTTTTTTTTGCAGCTTTTGTTGTTGCTGGAACTATGTGGTATGGTTCAGCAACGACCCCTCTCGAATTATTTGGTCCCACTCGTTATCAATGGGATCAGGGTTACTTCCAGCAAGAGGTATATCAAAGAGTTAGCCTCGGGCTAGCAGAAAATCAAAGTTTATCAGAAGCCTGGTCGAAAATTCCTGAAAAATTAGCTTTTTATGATTATATCGGCAATAATCCAGCAAAGGGCGGATTATTCAGGGCAGGCTCAATGGATAACGGAGATGGAATAGCAATTGGATGGTTAGGACACCCTATCTTTAGAGATAAAGAAGGACATGAGCTTTTTGTCCGTCGTATGCCTACGTTTTTTGAAACATTTCCGGTTGTTTTGGTAGACGGCGATGGGATTGTTAGAGCCGATGTTCCTTTTAGAAGGGCAGAATCGAAGTATAGTGTTGAACAAGTAGGTGTAACCGTTGAGTTCTATGGTGGCGAACTCAATGGAGTCAGTTATAGTGATCCCGCTACTGTGAAAAAATATGCTAGACGCGCTCAATTAGGGGAAATTTTTGAATTAGATCGCGCGACTCTGAAATCGGATGGTGTTTTTCGTAGCAGTCCGAGGGGTTGGTTTACTTTTGGACATGCTTCGTTTGCTTTGCTCTTTTTCTTCGGACACATTTGGCATGGTGCTCGAACCTTGTTCAGAGATGTTTTTGCTGGTATTGACCCAGATTTGGATGCTCAAGTAGAGTTTGGAGCATTCCAAAAACTCGGGGATCCGACTACAAGAAGGCCGGCAGTCTGATACAAGACCGCTGCTTTGATATCTTTCACCTCTACTCTATATTTATAGTTATTTTTGGAGGGGATTTTACATAGAATTAGAGTACTGGAGTGAATTTGAATCATTTTTGACTCTTGCTCTTTCGAGATGATTCCCAAAACGCAAAAAAAAAATAAAAAACAAACAGGTTAGGGAAGCTATAATTGGAAACCGCGATCGAATTTATGGAAGCATTGGTTTATACATTCCTTTTAATCTCGACTCTAGGAATAATTTTTTTCGCTATCTTTTTTCGAGAACCACCTAAAGTTCCAACTAAAAAGATGAAATGATTTTTCATTATCTTAATTGCAGTAATGAGCCTCTTCAACATGAAGAGGCTCATTACTGCAACTAGTCCCCGTGTTCCTCGAATGGATCTCGTAGTTGTTGAGAAGGTTGCCCAAAAGCGGTATATAAGGCGTACCCGGTAAAACTTACAAGTAAACCAGATATAAAGATGGCGACTAGGGTTGCTGTTTCCATTATGATTATATAATTTCAAGACCCCAACGGATCTATCATAAGATCGTTTATTTACAATGTAAGGGTATACAAAGTCAACAGATCTCACAGATCTCAATGAATACAATAGGATTTATGGCTACACAAACTGTTGAGAACAGTTCTAGAGCGCGCCCAAGACGAACTAATGCCGGGGGTTTATTAAAACCATTGAATTCGGAATATGGTAAAGTAGCCCCGGGATGGGGAACGACTCCTTTGATGGGTGTCGCAATGGCGCTATTTGCAGTATTTCTATCTATTATTTTAGAGATTTATAATTCTTCCGTTTTGTTGGATGGAATTTCCATGAATGGAATTTCAATGAATTAAAGAATTAAATCTATAAGAACCACAAAGTACTAGCTTTTGAATAAAAAAGAAATCAGTTTAGAACTGAGATTTCTGGTCTATTCGATTTTGGTAGTTCGATCGTGAAATTTATTTCTTTTTTTATTTCGGGAATATGAGTGTGTGACTTGTTAGAATTGATTCTATTGATAGAAACAGAGAATAGGTCTGTCACCTTGATAAAGCACCTTGATAAAGATGGTTCGACTTCGTCGGATATTTATTCAAGTATCTGTAACACGAACTAGATGAACTAGATTAAGAAATATTTGAACTATGATTCATACTTACTTAATATTTGACCTCGTGTCCGGCTCCCAAAAAAATTCCAAACGGTTAAAACAAAAAGCAAATTTTTTGCTTTTTGTTTTAGTCGAATTCATGGAATACGTTACGTGATGATCCAATGGTTCTTACTCAGGGAATCTTTGGCTTCGCTTATGATTTTTTATTTTATTGAATCATCGTGGTTCTAGTATGAATCTGAGGTCTTAATCGATTAATAAGGGTCTTAACAAGAGAATTCCTATCAATTCAATAATAAAGAAAGGAAAAAAGCAACATTAGAATTAGAAACAAATAGCAAGAAAAAAATAGGTAAAGAGAGGATTCAAGAGGCCTGTCAGGATCAATATAAAGACGATCGAGCCAACTTGATATTTTGGTATTATCACCACAAAGAAAAGCTTTCGGATTTTTTCCTCTTTCGTACATTTAGAAAAGATTTAATCGGAGATTCAGAAGTTTCAAACTTTCTATTACATATCCGGACTAGTTGTTTTATCTGGGTGTTGTTGCTTGAGCTGTACGAGATGAAAGTCTCATATACGGTTCTGAGGGGGGGTTTACCCTATCTCAATAAAGTCTATGATTGGTTCGAAGAACGTCTCGAGATTCAGGCGATTGCGGATGATATAACTAGTAAATATGTTCCTCCCCATGTCAATATATTTTATTGTTTAGGGGGAATTACGCTTACTTGTTTTTTAGTACAAGTAGCTACGGGGTTTGCTATGACTTTTTACTATCGCCCGACCGTTACTGAAGCTTTTGCCTCTGTTCAATACATAATGACAGAAGCAAACTTTGGTTGGTTAATC